CTGCTGCGCAAAAATGGGATATGCATTTGAAATAGATGCTCGAGTTATTACATATATCATGATCGATACATAAATGGATCGAGTCATCTGTTCTTTTACCCAAGAAAAAGTATTTCTATTTTGCATGGTCCAATCATTGATCCCCGGAATTTCTACAATAAATTTGATAGGTAGCTAGTAGAATTCCCTATCCAAAAGTTTGCCATTGTATTGATTATACTGAAAGAATTCTACTAGTAGAATAGAGTATGAATACCTTGAATTGAAAAGGTAGAAGTATAAAGAATAAGTAAGATGAAAAATGATTTCTTTATAGACAAAGAAAGGTTCTGATTTTATTGATATCAAAAGATCTAATGAATTATTCATTCATTGAATGATAAATTACTACAAGCGAAGGAGATACACGATTTAAAAAATGGAAGATCCAATATTTCACAATTGTATCTAGAATCACTGGAAAAGTGGAAACAAGACCAGATATAATCTGATCATTCTGAGCCAATCCAAAATCATTGTAGATCGAACCAATCATTAGTTCCCAACCATGGGTCGAGTGAAATCCGATCCATAAATCAGTAACTAAAAGAATTGAAAAAGCTTTGATTGTATCACTTAAGTTATAGAGAAATTCCTGAATCCAAGAATTTAAAATGAAAAGTTCTTCATTACCCAGAAAAAAATAACCACTTAGAATAGCGAAACAGATTAGATTTGTAGAGAAATGCAAAATGATATGGAAATGAGATTCATTTTGTCTTTGGACCAATTGTATTGTTTCCTTGTGCATTCCTATACGAAGCCTTTGCATATGTGTCTCCGAGTACTCCTTTATCATCTCGTCCAACAGGAATAGTTCTTCTAATTCCATAAATTTTTCTAGAACATTTTTCTCTTGAATATCATTCAAAGAGATTTCGGATTGCCTAGTATTCCACCAATTAATAACCCAAGTTTCTAGACATTTCTTAAATGAGAGAGAAACCCACCAGGGCAAAAAGATTATAGACACAAGATATGGGAGGGAAGCCAATGCTTTCTTTTTTTTCATTCTGTATCCGTGATGTGAATTGTTAATGAACCTGTTTCATTGGTCGATTCTATCTGAGATTTCTATGAAGTACGAATTATATAACAAGAGCCTATAACTCTAACAAGAATAAGGTATCAAACCTATGAATCTTTTCCTATTTTTGTTTTTGTGTAAGAATTGAGTCTTTGGATCTAGAATAGAACATACAAGAAAGGCTCTTTTCGAATGAAAAAAAAAAAGTAACTATTCTTTCCATATTCCAGAGATCACAATTAGGGAAATTGTAACCAATTTCCCTTTCATTTATTCCTTTCAATGAAGACTCGAAAACCCATTTGAACTAACAAATAGAATTTGGATTTAAAGACGAACTCTACCGGATTCTTTAATTCTTTTATTTCCATTTCGAATTTGAAAGATTTCACTGTCTAACCGCAGCGCAGGGATAGGGTATCAATTCAAAGGCCTAAAAAGAGGAATTCTGTTTTACGAAAACAAAAGACATGTTAGGATATTTGACGAATCTATACTTATTTACTTATTACTTATTAGACCTTTTACTAGTCTAAAGAGTGAATCCAGACACCATGTGTATGCGTATACAAAATAGTTATTGTTCCATATACGTCTTCCCACTTTTGAGATGTATTAAGTTCCTTCTCTCATGCTGAGATTTATTCTTCAGTTCATTTCAAAAGACTTCAATGGGTACGCGCAAGAAATAGGCCAATTCGGCAGCTTTTTGTTCAATTTCTCGTGGAGTCAAATCCTCATCAGTACGGGTCAAGGGAATGGCTCCTTGACCCTTGATTTCCATATAAAGGACACGACGAGGAAAAAGACCCTCTCTCACCTCCATTCTGATTGATTGGATATCTTTCAGAAAGAAACGAAGGAAGATGCGACGATTTCTTCCAGGAAATCCCCAACGAAAAAGGGACATTATCCCTTCTTTTCTATCGAATCGGTCATAACCACTACCTACATTCCATGAAATTGTGCACCACAAATAAGAACTAATGAATAGACCTGCGATCCCATAGAAAGACATCACGATCCCTTGTGGGAAAAAAAGGATTTGCTGAGACGGAAATACGGATATCAGATTTTTACCAAGATAACTAGAAGTTCCAACCACTAAGAATCCTAGTGAACCTAAAAAAAGGATACAGGCCCAGCAAAAATTACTTGTTTTTCGAGACCCCGTTATAAGTTCTATCCATATATGTTCTGATCGCCAGTTCATACTATACTAGATCCAGTTGCATTCGATTGGAATTGAGAGAATAACCCAAATGGATTTGACTTGACTTTTATTGCTTGATCCCGAAGTAACTTTCATCAACTAGCAGCATTCCGACAGGAACCATTAGGAATAATTGGTTAGATACATTGAGTTTCTATTTAAAAGATTTTTCAAAAAAGATTTGCTGATCATTTTGAATTTCATAATTTAATTTATTAAGCTATAACCGCATATACATGCATTAATGCCGTATATTATGCATCGGCATACATAACAAAACAACTCTTCCATTTGTTTTCGGAAAGGCCAAATATCATATATCCTACCATATTACATTGAAAAAAGTATCTGTATGATGATCCAGTGTTGAAATAAATTGATGAGATTTTATCGTATTTAGACAATCTTATTTCTTTGGACATAAAGAGATAAAGAAGCCATTGCGATTGCCGGAAAGACTAGGCCCACTAAAGGAACAAAAATAGAGGGAAAGTTCAAATCTATCATAGAATGGGTACCTCAATTTCATATTTGTACCTATTATAAATTCTAATTATAAAGATATATTCTAATAAGTCTAGCTATTCATTATTAATATTAATCTATTAACTATTAAAAAGAAATTAGAAAGAATATTAAGATAATATTAATATGAAGTCTTTAATAATAAATAACGAATGTAGAACTCAATGAAGTATACCTATTCCTCTTTCGACACAAATATGTATTAGAATACCCTTTAATAAATTGGATTCTTCTTCTCCCATCCTTATCTTCATCGTCTTTCTATCTTTACCTTTCAAAACAAAAAAGGTGTTTTGAAAGGTAAAGATAGAAAAGAGTTTCTTATGAGTTTCCGATTTTAACCAATCTTATCCAACAAAAAGGGATTCCTAGTGAAAAACCGGGGGTTCTCACTAAAGAAAAAGAACTTCTATATTCTTTTTCTTTGTTATTTGAATCTTTCTATTTTCTTTATTTGATTTGAGATTTCTTCTTTCTTTTTCTTTAGTATTTTCTTTTCATTTTTTCGATATATTTTTTTATCTCTTTTTCGTTGTTCTATTGTTCTATATATGAATAATGAATATGTCAAAAGAACGGAAAAAATCATTTTTATTTCCCTAATTTCTCGGAAGGAGAAAGAAATTCTTTTTTATCTTGTCGATAGAGGGATGCTTATTTCTAATCAGGAAGAGAGATAGAATAAAAAAAGGATCCGGGCCAAAAAGTCATTATCCAAAACTTCTGACTCTTACTACACTTATAACTGATGTCTCCAAAGAAAACACCATCTTCTTAGTTTTGTTTTTTTCATTATAATGAACTAAATGCGTATTCGCTACAAAGAAAAATAACTGAAGCTAATGTTATACTTCCATTACTTCCATTTGAAAATGAAGAATTTCAATATTTTTGAAATTTTTTTTTTGAATCTTGATTCAAGGGAAGGAAACCGTGTAGCTGAAATAACTCATTCAGAACACCTTTTAAAGGATTACGTGGTACAATTGGGTCGAATAAGCCCTTATGGAATAAATACTCAGCCGCTTGTGAACCGTCGGGTACTGTCTTTTTCAATGTTTGTTCAATTACTCTTTTACCCGCAAACGCAATGTAGGCATTAGGTTCAGCAATAATGATATCTCCCAACATACCAAAACTTGCTGTAACTCCGCCAGTTGTAGGAGATGTAAGGATTGATACATAAAATAACTTTTTATTTGATTGATAATCATATGAAGCAGAAGATATTTTAGCCATTTGCATTAAGCTCAAACTCCCTTCTTGCATGCGTGCTCCTCCAGAAGCACACACAATAATGACAGGTAGAGATCGATTAGTAGCATACTCGATCAAACGGGTGATTTTCTCACCTACTACGGATCCCATACTACCTCCCATAAACTGAAAATCCATAACTCCAATTGCTATGGGAATACTGTTTAGTTGACCTACGCCCGTTTGAACAGCTTCAGTTAAACCCGTTTTTCTTTGATAAAAAGAAATGCGATCTATATAAGGTTCCTCCTCTGAATGAAATTCAATGGGGTCTATAGAGACCATATCTTCATCCATAGGCTCCCAAGTGCCAGGATCTATAAAGAGTTCAATTCTATCTGAACTACTCATTTTCAAATGATATCCGCAGTATTCACAAATATTCATTTTTGAACTAAAAAATTTTTTATAATTTAATCCATAACAATTCTCACATTGAACCCATAACTGTTTGTATTTTGTATTTAGATTGAAATCCTTAGATTTTTCTCTTCTATTGAAATAACTGCTACTAGTTTTGATACTAGAATTTCCATTTTCAAAACTACTTGTACTTTCCGTACAAATGAAACTATAAATGTAACTGTCGATATCACTGTAAATGTCACTATTAAGACTGATTTCAAAGCGAAGATAACTATCAATGCAACTCTTAATGTGATTATTCCAATTAGATTGAGTATCATACATGGAATAATAATAATAGTAGTAATTACTACTATTAGACCCACTATTCAAATAACTAGGTAGTTCACTCAAAAAAGAACTAGCATTGTCAATATCAAAAATCTGATTTTCAATATCAAAATATACAGAATAAGTGTCACCATTACTCTTTCTAACTAAAAAAGTATGATCAGAGATCAAACTCCAAAGATTCCTGCTATCAAATAAATAATTTAGATAATGAATATTACTGAAACTATAACTGTCCCAACT